TCTATGGATCTATTGAAAAAAGAGGGGACATTTTTAATTCGTTTTAATGTAATTAGTTTGAATTATTATCCATATTGAATTTGAATTGTTATATAAATATATAAATAGGAATTGTTATCTATTGTTATATATTTATATATATATATAATATTATATTTCTATTGTTATATTTATATTGAGTTTATTGAGTTGATATATATGTATATTGAGACTTATATTGAGATATATTTATTGAGGTCCGGTCCATTCGATTGAAGAGAATGATCTCAACCAGATAAGATCCCATAAGAAAGCGGCGGGATTGGATTCCTCTTTGTAATTTGGAATAAGTACAATGGTATTCAAGATATAAATCCAATAAAAAGAAACAAATGGTTTAGCAACCCCTCCTATTCCTATAAAGTTAGGAATAGATAGAGAAAATTAGGAATGGGTCGGGTATATTTCTATCCATTTTGTATCGTTTTGGCGACATGGCCAAGTGGTAAGGCGGGGGACTGCAAATCCTTTATCCCCAGTTCAAATCTGGGTGTCGCCTGATTAATAAAAAACTTGGAATTGATTATTCCTATTCCGTTGATCGAAATGGAACCTGATAAATTCTTTGACAACAGGAACCGAGACTTGTTGGCTTTGTCAATACTTGAGAAATCCGTGGATTCTCTAATCTAAATGGATATAAATTCTTTGAAAGTAAGAAATCATAAATCCCGGTTCCTGAAGGATTCTCAATATTAACTCCTAGTCCTCAAGAAGAGGTTATAAAAAAGACTTGAAATGAAAGTCTTACTGAGTATCTTAATCATATGATAGTGTATACTGACTATTAAGTCTGGTATTAGATTGAATAGGCTGATAAGAAATCAATTTAATAGTTATAAAAAGAACCAAAGAACAGAGGATACTTTACATCTTCCATTAGATAGGAGTATTCCATTGCTATTTCCAAAAAATGTCTTAATGCTTTCCAATTCTACCGGAATTCCTATATTATTATACTAGAAAGGTAGGAATTTGTTACAAGGGGATTCATTGGATTTAGATTGCTTCGTCAACAATAACCTTAAGTCAAAAATAAGATTTTGACTCTGCGCCATTGATTCCACTATGATTGATGATCGATAAATAATTCCTTCATTTCATAAAGAAGATAGGGGACATAATTCACATGGATATAGTAAGTCTCGCTTGGGCTGCTTTAATGGTAGTCTTTACATTTTCCCTTTCGCTTGTAGTATGGGGAAGGAGTGGACTTTAGGGGTATTATTAATTGATTAATTGAATTGTATCAATTGTTTAATTGATCGTTTTGCAAAGCGTTTTAAGATCAAACTATGAATTCCTATGATAGTTGTATTTCAAAACTCAAGTCAACAGAATACATAATGCATATAATAGTCTTTTTTTTTCTAACTGAGTTTTTTCTAAATATTCTATCTAAATATTCAATTTTGATTTTTGAAATCCGTTCTTGACAGAATTCAATTCTAATTATGGATATTACAGTGAGAAACAACAAATCTCCGTTTTTTATTTATTTTGATTCGTTTCTCTCTTTCTTTTTTGGTTCTAAGAAAAAGTCATTATTATGACGATATCTATTTTCTACCGTAAACTACCTACTAACAGCTTGGTTGTACAAAGAGGTTACACACATAATAAATAATATTTTTGCTTGCGTCGAGCGATCCATATATTGCACATTTAACTAAGGTTTTAGACTCCTAGAAATTTTAGCTTTGCTTTATCAATTCATTTGATGTCACGTTTAAGCATGATACATCAGTGGGTCTACTACTCCTTTTTCTAATTTGAAAAAGTTACCGTGGAGCTCGACGGATCATATGTTAATGCCCCGATTGAGAACTTCTTGGAAATTCTAATCTAATTCTTCGGTTTCACTTTTTTCCTTTTCTTTTTCTAATTTCTATTATTTCCGTTTGGAATTTCTTAGAATTCCTCTTAATTTCATTATTTATTAATCATTTTCAATAGATCCCAGGATCCCTATTTCTTTTTGAAAATGATACGAAACCGAAAAATTAGATTCTATATAATAGAGCAGTTGACTTTCAATTATTTTGGATTGATTATTTTTTATACAAACGGATGTATCAAGAAATAGAATTAGAGTACTTTCACTTTATATATACGAAATAGATGTATGTACTACATATTGTAAATTGGTCGATCTCAAACCCATATCTGCATACAACTCCAAATCTAAAAGGTATATAATAGAAAATAAAGATTTATAAAGAATAGAAAGATTTCTTTCTATTTATGAGCGTTTATACTATATTTAATTTTTAATTATCTTATTCTATTCTATTATATTGAATTATTATATAATAATTCAATATAATAGAATAATTTTCATATTTCTTAGAATAGAATAATTCCAAAATATGGTATAATTCCAAAATATGGTTTCCTATTAGTTCTTTTTACCATACTAGCGTAGATAGTGTTGATTCCAGTCTGATTATTTCATTTAAGACTTGGGGCTTCAATCCCTTTCATTTCTTCAATCATTCATAAGAACTAATAAGTTTCAGTCAAATTAATCGTTTTGACTGACTGTTTTTACGTAAATGATAAGTAAAAAAGCGGTAGGAACTAGAATAAAGAGTGCAGTAGCAATAAATGCGAGAATATTTACTTCCATAATCTCATTGTTTTTTTTTTTTTTTTTGCTTCGCAATAACTCGGGATCTAATCCCATAGAGATAATAAATTTGACTCCTAGAAATTCAATGGGATAAATTACACCCTAATGATACGAAATCGGATCAGGATCAATATTATGAATAACAATATTTGATCTATCAAATCGATTCATCGTCGAGAATTGAATAATATAACATAGAAAGGTCCTTTATCCATACCAAATAAGAATGGGATTCCCGGTCCAATAAAATAAAAGAATAATCCCGTTCATTGAATTTCTCTTTCCACTCTTGATTTTCTTTTCTATAATCAAATGAAAATGAAAATCGAATTCCATTTTAATATATTTTATTATAATATTGATTTTATTAGAATATTTCTATCTTAAATATTTACATCTTATACTACTTATAACTATAAATAAATAGTATACTAAATGAATAGTATACACAAATATACTATAATATGAAATAAAAAGATGAAATAATAAGGGTGTTTTAATTCAAAAAAAGTACTTTGTTTTGTAGAGTTAATTATGTTAAATCCCCATTGTACAATAAACACAAGTACATATATTATGGAAAATACCAGTAAAAATGTGAGTACTTCATTCCATTTCATTAATCAAGAACAAAAAATGGTATTTCTCAAAATCCCTGACTACAACGATACTATTTGCTGATTATACCAATCCACATATACCTCTCTCTTAGAATATAGAATAAAGAGAAATTCCCGTATTTGTCTGATGGGCATAAGGAATACGAAAGAAACACAAAAGAAATAAAAGTACTCGCTGTGAATTCAGTTTTGCTTGCTCCACCCTTCCTTTTTTCAGGAAGAGAGAATGGAAAGAGAAATTTATCAATTCATCGGATCCTAGTTCGGGACTGACGGGGCTCGAACCCGCAGCTTCCGCCTTGACAGGGCGGTGCTCTGACCAATTGAACTACAATCCCAGTGAGGTGTACAATAGACATATTGGTTTCGTTGAAACTATTCTAGTAGTTTGCTGTCTTGTAAGAGAGATACAAATGATATACTGATATCCACATGGATATGGATTAACTATAGTGAGAGTGAGACCGATTAGTAGTAATCTTGTAGTTATTTTATTGTACTGCCACAGGGTTAATAAGAAACCTCTCAATAAGAAAAAAGTTTTGTTACCCCTTTCATGATACTTAGTAATTATGAATCTAGATCGTTACAAAGGGTGGGAAAAGAAAAGATGGGATAGATAAAAAAAGGAATCTTTATTCTTCCATATAATATAGACATTTATGGAGGACAAATTGGTTATATCATACTCAGGGAGCGGCAAAATTATTGGGCCGAGCTGGATTTGAACCAGCGTAGACATATTGCCAACGAATTTACAGTCCGTCCCCATTAACCACTCGGGCATCGACCCCAGAAGAATCAATTCTAGTATTATTGAGAATTGATAATTCATGATCAACTTACTTTCGTAGTATCCTACCCCCAGGGGAAGTCGAATCCCCGCTGCCTCCTTGAAAGAGAGATGTCCTAAACCGCTAGACGATGGGGGCATACCTGCCCGATCGCCATCTGACTATGATCATAGTATGAGCAGTTTTTTGGAATTGTCAATATAAATAATGGAATAGTACGACTAAATCCGAAAAATGTTTCCTAGTTTATTTTATTTCTTTCATATAAGATAAGTTTTTTTGATGGTTCATAAATGAATCAGGCCCTTTATACCTATTCGATTTTTTCTATCTATTTGATTTCCGTTTATTATTTCATTATTTTATCTCATTTGGCATTTTTCTATTTTCGATTAGTATATCTAATATTAGTAGAATTTTTTTTCCAATTTCGTTTATTTTCATTTTTTTTTTAATGGAATATGTTAATTGAATATTAATTATTATTTATTATTATTCTTTTTAATATTATTATTTATTTATCTAATTCTAATATATTCTTATTAAATAGGTTATTATTATATTATTGTATAGAATTCCCTTACTTCGATGGAATTCCTTTAGCTCGGAGAATGATTGCTACGAATTTTTATTTCAGAAATCAAAAAAATGATTTTATCTTAAGCTTGGACTTCACTTTTAGATAAATCCAATTTCTTATTCCTGAATTAGTTCCTATGAATACATGCATATATGTCCATATAATATATATATACAGATACAGTAGACTCAATAATGGAAAATGACTAATTCATGAATTTACTAAAACGAGCCCTTTTAACTCAGTGGTAGAGTAACGCCATGGTAAGGCGTAAGTCATCGGTTCAAATCCGATAAGGGGCTTTTTCCACGTCTTAGCCTTTTTTTTCAGTTTTC